GTTGTAGCAACTGAAGCATTTTTTTTTTACATAAAAGAAAAATAAATCTATCTATAAGGTTGTGAAGCAAAAACAAAGGGATATGGATAAATGGAGGGGTGAGAGAAAGAAAGAAAAAGAATAGCAATGATATATGATTCCAATATGTATGGTCTATGAACTATCTTATAAAAGGCAATGTAATAAAGCATTAATGTATTCGTCCATAATTAATAATTAGATTCGATGAATATGAATACAATTTATACGAAAAATAAAAAAGAATAAAGAGCGCCGAGTCAATAAAGACTGAGAAGATTGATTCAGGAACAAATTTTATTAGGAGCTCCATTGCAGAGTTCGGGCCTAGTCATTAATCGAGAAGCGATGGGAACGACAGAACCTGTGACTGAGGAAGATTCCCTTGAAAACGAATCCTAATGATTCATTGGGTGGGATGGCGGAACGAGCCAAGAACCAATTCATTTATTCTGATAGGTCATGGAACGCCCCTACGAATGAAAGGGATGTTGAAAGAGCAAATATTCGCCCGCGAAAGCCTTACTGGATTGCTAAGTTTTGGGCAATTCAATAAAAATAAATAAAGGTAAAAATGAAGATTCATTAATTATAAAATTTATCATTTTATTTTATTCCTACGTGTATGTGACAGATTATATCTCAAAAAATTCCATGATTCATTATTCATTCAATTCAAAATAGATAAATATATACAATATTATTTAATCGTTTCATTCGCGAGGAGCTGGATGAGAAGAAACTCTCATGTCCAGTTCTGCAGTAGAGATGGCATTGAGAAACAACCATCAACTATAACCCCAAAAGAACCAGATTTCGTAAACAACATAGAGGAAGAATGAAGGGAATATCTTATCGAGGCAATCGAATTTGTTTCGGCGGATACGCCCTTCAGGCACTTGAACCCGCTTGGATCACATCTAGACAAATAGAAGCGGGGCGGCGAGCCATGGCACGATATGCGCGTCGTGGTGGAAAAATATGGGTACGTATATTTCCAGACAAACCTGTTACAGTAAGGCCTACCGAAACACGTATGGGTTCGGGGAAAGGATCTCCCGAATATTGGGTATCCGTCGTTAAACCGGGTCGAATACTTTATGAAATGGGTGGAGTATCAGAAATTGTAGCCAGAGAAGCTATTTCTATAGCTGCGTCCAAAATGCCTATACGAACTCAATTCGTTATTGCGGGATAGGGATATGGAACGAAAGGAAAGGGGCCTTGTGATGAAAAAACCGCAGTTTTTTTATTTCTGGACAAACAATCTTTCTTCTTTTTTTCTTCGCCCTTTAGTTAGTTAGCATTGAAAGAAAAAAGAGAAAAATAATAAGAATGATATGATTCAACCTCAGACCTATTTAAATGTAGCGGACAACAGCGGGGCTAGAGAATTAATGTGTATTCGAATCATAGGAGCTAGTAATCGCCGATATGCTCATATTGGTGACGTTATTGTTGCTGTAATCAAAGAAGCAGTTCCCAATATGCCTCTACAAAGATCAGAAGTGATCAGAGCTGTAATTGTACGTACATGTAAAGAACTCAAACGTGACAATGGTATGATAATACAATATGATGACAATGCAGCAGTTGTCATTGATCAAGAAGGAAATCCCAAAGGAACTCGAGTTTTTGGTGCGATCGCTCGGGAATTGAGACAGTTGAATTTTACTAAAATAGTCTCATTAGCTCCTGAGGTATTATAAATAGATTCTAAATAAATACTAATAGATGAAAACATAATAAAACATAAAAAAAGGGAGGTTCATAGTAAGATATCTGAACTGAATTAGATTCCATTAATTAGTAGAATGCATTAGTAGATTGTTTCTCACGCATATACCTTTAATAATTCATGAAAAAAAAAGAGTAGAGCATGCTGATTATATAAAAACCCGGAGGCACCAATAATTATAGTTCATCATGGGTAGGGACACTATTGCCGAAATAATAACTTCTATACGAAATGCTGACATGGATAAAAAAGGAACGGTTCGAATAGCATCTACAAATATCACTGAAAACATTGTTAAAATACTTCTACGCGAAGGCTTTATCGAAAATGTGAGAAAACATCGAGTAAGCAAGAAATATTTCTTGGTTTCAACTCTGCGACATAGAAGGAATAGAAAAGGGCCATATAGAACTGTTTTAAAACGTATCAGCCGACCCGGCCTACGAATCTATTCCAACCATCAACGAATTCCTAGGATTTTAGGAGGAATGGGTATTGTAATTCTTTCGACTTCTCGAGGTATAATGACAGACCGAGAGGCTCGACTAGAAGGAATCGGGGGAGAAATTTTGTTATATATATGGTGATCTTTATGATCTACGAATTGCATCCGTAGGAAAACTTCCTATTCTTTTTTTTGAGAGGAAGGGTTGTCTAATATCACTCCTACTCCATGAGTTGATAATTAAAGGGGTTACCTGGAATGAAAGAACAAAAAAAATGGATTCATGAAGGTTTAATTAC